AAAATCCTTTTAGTTAGAAAGAACTTGCTATGAAAAAAGAAAAAGTATTGGAATCTACACATTGATTTTTTTTGAACCGTATGCGTCAAAAGGCGCCTGTACGGTTTCGAGGGGATACAATTTGACCCTAATCAACCGACTTTATCGAGAAAGATTACTTTTTTTAGGTCAAGAGGTTGATAGTGAGATCTCAAATCAACTTATTGGTCTTATGATATATCTCAGTATCGAGGATGATACCAAAGATCTGTATTTGTTTATAAACTCTCCTGGCGGATGGGTAATACCGGGGGTCGCTCTTTATGATACTATGCAATTTGTGCAACCAGATGTACATACAATATGCATGGGATCAGCCGCTTCAATGGGATCTTTTATCCTGGTAGGAGGAGAAATTACCAAACGTCTAGCATTCCCTCACGCTTGGCGCCAATGAGGCTTTTATTTGAGAGAAAAAAGAAGACTATGCCTTCGCCATATGAAATATGAATATTAAGTAATAATAGCATGGCACTTTGAATTCGATATAAGAAATTCTGTTTTCAAAACATTAGATTATGTATCGAGAGAGTAATATGAGAAAAAGGTATTTCCTATTTTATTATCGGAAGTCCAGTTCAGCGTCACAAACTTTTTTTCACACCAGAGGTCTCTTAACAATATTTATAGTATAGAGCGAAAAAAAAAAAACTTTTCTTTTTTCATTAGTTTATTTGATCAAAAAAGCAACTTTGGGATTGCTGAATGACAGACAAATCACAGACAAAAAAATATAATAAATATATAAAGCAACGGAGCCATCATAGTATTTTTGAATTCCTCCGAAAGGAAGGGTGGTAAGTTGATCATTTACCGATCGGGGTCTAATCGATCCTATTTTTTGAAGGTAAGGGTCAATTTTATTGTAGAGCCGTATGCAATGCATAATGCCCGTACGGTTGTTCGATTCTATCTTTTTTCTTGTTATTCTTTTATCTTTCTTTTATCTTCCCCTCATCGTGCGAAATAGAGAAACTTTTTATTATCTTATATCATCAGGGTAATGATCCATCAACCCGCTGGTTCTTTTTCTGAAGTAGCAACGGGAGAATTCATCCTGGAAGTGGGAGAACTGCTGAAACTACGTGAAACCCTGACAAGGGTTTATGTACAAAGAACGGGCAAACCTTTATGGGTTGTATCCGAAGACATGGAAAGAGATGTTTTTATGTCAGCAACAGAAGCCCAAGCTTATGGAATTGTTGATCTTGTAGCGGTTGAATGAGAATAGCCTTTATTTCAATTTCACGTCAAGTCGTGATTGAAAATTCACCCTGCCGAGTTTAATATTCTATGATTTTTATTTACTATTGTAATTGTAATTCATAATCATCCGGTTAGGATCGATCTAAACCAGTCCATTATGTATATGATTCAACATGCCAACGATTAAACAACTTATTAGAAATACAAGACAGCCAATTAGAAATGTCACAAAATCCCCCGCGCTTCGGGGATGCCCTCAGCGTCGAGGAACATGTACTAGGGTGTATGTGCGACTCGTTCAGATCATGAACTAGAACAAAGGAAAGAGGACAATGTTCAAATATCAATGATCAAATAGGATAGAAGGGAAAAACGAACTACATTTACTATCTAAAAATAAGAAAATGGATCATATCCCTTTTATTGTGTATGAAATTTATGGTTTCTATTGGTGTAAAACCACTCACCTCAATTCAAGATGAGAAGCAATTCTCCATTGGTAGCAAATGGTTATCCATTAAGCGGAGGAAATCTTAGTTAACCTAGACGCCTCTTGCAAGAACGGACTAACAGGGTCAGCTACCCAGCCAACTTTCATAATTAAATACCGTTACTGTATAGGTAGAGCTCGTTGTGAAAGACCTATTACTGGATAATTCATGGGTAGAGCCGAAGAATGTGAACTATACAAGTTAGCAATAACATTGATTAAATGAAGTAAAGGCTCCGGTGTATAGAGAAGACCTCACCGTTTAAGAAGTAACCATAGAAACGATGGAATCCACTATTTCTTTATCATTGCTATTTTTTAAGTACAATTTCGTATTTCGAGGTGAAATGCCTAGAAAAAATAAAAAATCGTGGTTGGGAAGGTTATAGTAGCCAAAGCCATTGGAATTTTTAGTTTATACATTGGAAAAATCCGTTTTGTTATTAATATACTAGGAAAGGGGCAAAAGAATAACTGAAAGAAAGGAAATCTATTAGTTATTCGTTAAAGTTTCATTTATTCAATGACCAGAATTAGACGGGGATATATCGCTCGGAGACGTAGAACAAAAATTCGTTTATTTGCATCAAGCTTTCGGGGGGCTCATTCAAGACTTACTCGAACTATTACTCAACAAAAAATAAGAGCTTTGGTTTCGGCTCATCGGGATAGGGATAGGCAAAAAATACATTTTCGTCGTTTGTGGATCACTCGAATAAATGCAGCAATTCGTGAAAGGGGGGTATGCTATAGTTATAGTAGATT